ATTCGTATTCATATCCATGAGAATTATATAATAAGAAAAAAAATCTTTGATTTCTTTTTGGTGAAAAATCAAAATGGAGTTTCTTTGTAACACTAAGAGTATTCCAACCCCAATACTCGTGGAAAAATAATCGTAATAAATGCAAGGCGGAGGCATCTTTTACCCAATAACGAAGGGCTTGAACCATAATTTCCAGATGGACCGCGCATGGTATTAGTATATCTAATACAGAATTAAAATGGAAAAAATTGTTCTCTAAAAAAGGAAATAGGGAATGAATTGATCGTAAATTGTCCGATTTTAATATTCTTTTCCCTTCTTGAGAAGGTATTAATCGTATATCAAATGGAATTTCCACAATAAATGCAAATCCTTCTGATATCGTTTGAGGGTAGAAATTCTTGTTGCGACCAAAAAATAGATTTTTATTAGAATCATTAGCAAAAATAATAAAATGATTTTGTCGATACATTCGAGTAATTAAACGTTTTACAAGTAGGAAACTGTATTTATTATCATAACCTGGATTTTCCAATAAACGAGATCGGTTTAAACTATAATCATGAGCAAGTCCGTAAATATACTCCTGAAAGATAAGTGGATATAGAAAGACGGGCTCTTGAGCTCTATCAAGCTGTAAATATCTTTGGATTTCCTGCATTTAATATTCTATTTGAAACAAAGGCAGAAGATTTTTGAATTTTCAAATGATACATAGTGCGATACAGTCAAAAACAAAGTATTCTAGTAAGAATAGAAACCTCGGAGGCGGGTAAAAACTTATCAACAGATTCTCCACCCTTGCCTTTTCCATTTTTAGTCTATATTTGGGATAGCAAGATGATTAGAAATCTTTTATTTTTTCAACCGAATCGCTCTTTTGAGTTCGGAAAAACTTCTTTTTATCAATATACTGCTTCTTTAACACACATATCTCCGTTTCATAATGGAGAATTCGAATAGTTAGGATTAATTCAAAAAACCGTGAATCCACTAATGGGGAAAAGCCCCTCCTGCATTAGGCACTAATATATTTTTAACGTCTAATTAGATCAGGAAATAATTCAAATTAAAAAGATAAGCTCGTTGCTTTGCCTCTTCCTACAATTAATTGAAGCCGCGGGGCCCTATCCATTTATTCATTCAACCCAACCTTATTTTCTTCCGTTCCACGAACTCAAACCTGGTTTTTGTTTTGTACTGATACGGAAAGAATGAAACACTCTCCCTCAACCCGACATGCTATTTTTTCTATTCATTCCTTTTTAAGATCAGTCGTGGTCTTACAAACCTTACCGATGGTATGGACGAATACCTTGCTTCATCTAAATGTGTAAAAGATCCTAGTCGCACTTAAAAGCCGAGTACTCTACCGTTGAGTTAGCAACCCAAAGAAAAACAGAAATATAAATAAATAGCAAAATGAATAGATACAATCAGAATGAAAATAAACTCAACAAAGAAATCAGACAAGGCAATCAAAATCAAACCGTTGAACTAACAAATCAAAAAACATTTTATATATAGATTCAGAATATAAAAAAATGAAATGAATAGATCAAATGAAAATACAAGAACTTAGCAAATAAAATTTGATAAAAGCAAAACACAAAGATAGATAAATGTCAAAATTTATAGACTGCCATCTTTATATTCCTTTCTTTAATCAATTAAAAAAGAAAAAAACCTCTTTTGAATGACGTAAAGAAAAAACCAAACAAACCCGTGGGACGGAAATAAATAGATCCACTTCACTTATCACAATGAATTATATTTGTTCGATAAACTGTTGTCAATATAAATGATAAATGGTGCGAAAAGAATCTACCACAAAAAACAAAATAAAGGAAATTGACACAGTTAAAATAAAAACTTATCAAATTATGTTGTATTGACACTGCATCTTTACTTCTATATCTACATAAATACACACACAAAGCAGAAATGTATGAAAAAATAGGAGTAGAAAATTACTCGAATTCTTTAATCCACACTAATGAAAAATATTACCATATTAACTAAGTATAATACGGAAACTTGACCCTCTTAGTTTTCGTTTTATTATAGGGTTTTGTCATTATAAAATATGGAAAGGAGATGATATGATAAATAGAAAGCGAAAGCGGTAAGGGAGGGGGTAAATAAAAAAGAGTAGAGAAAGATTATACAAAGTGATATACAAGTCACAACCCCCTCCCCTTTTTATATTTCCTTAATTTTAATTAAATTGACTTTGATTAGGGCGAAGTTCCTTAAAATCCCACGCCTTTTTAAAAAGATCCTGAACGGTTCCTGTAAGTTGAGCACCTCTTTCAAGGAAATATAGAATAGCAGGAACATTTAAATAAGTTTGATTCTTTATCGGATCATAAAAACCCACTTTTTGAAGATCTTTTCCTTCTCTTCGGGATCGAACATCAATTGCAACGATTCGATAGACAGCTCATTGAGATAGATGTAGATGAATAATACCCCTCTTAGAACCGTATGGGAAGTTTTCTCCTCGTACGGCTCGAGAAAAAAGAATTTGATCCGAAGTTTTATCTATGTATAAAATTCTAAAATTAGACTATGATTTAAATCTTTTTTCTTCTTCGTTCTCGTTCTTGAAAATCAAAAAAGAGATAATTCGTACTCATAACTCAAATTAAACAACTCTTAAATAGTTCAAAGAATAAGAGTTAGGGAATTTCATTTATTGAGTGGTCTTTACACCCGCCATTTCATTTGTATCTCGTTTCAAAACTATATTTGGATTCTTAAATCTGGCCCGGCAGTTATTGAGGCGGTGTTTCCTTGTTTTGGGATCCTTTATCAATCATTAGGTTTAGACATTCCTTCGGTGCTTCTTAATCCTTTAAAAATGGTAGCAACATACCCCTTATTTTGGATTTTCTTCCATCCAAGAATCTTACAAACGATGGATTGCCGTGTGATACACTTTGGATCGAAAAAGTTTGATTAATTCCAATTTACTGAAGAATTTGCTGGAATGAGATCCTTTCGATTTTTATATCTAAGAGATATTCACGTAGTTGTTCCAATTTATTGATTTGCATTAACCCTAGATTATTGCTCCGAAAAAATGAATTAATATGTTCTACTCGAGCTGCACCATGGACTATTTGCATTACCAACTGATGTCGAGTCACGAGCACCTTCACTTATTATAGAAATCGAAAATGGTGGATAAAAGAAAGAATCCACAACGGATCGGTCCCTTCAAGTCGCACGTTGCTTTCTACCACATCGTTTCAAACGAAGTTTTAGCATAACATTCCTCTGAATTTGGAATTGGTATGGAATTGATTCAATTGTGAAATCAGGAATAGTCATTGGTTCAATTATTGTGTATACGTTCCAATCTATATTCTTTTCTTCTATATTCTATATATATATATTATATAATATATATAAAATATATATTATATATAATTATATATAAAAATCTATAAATTAATATAAATTCTAAATATTTTCCGGAAGAAGTTTTAGCAAGAACTCTTAATTTTTTTTAATTATTAATAATAATTAAAATTACAGAAATAAACTAAAGATTTTGTTCTTTAATTGAATTTTTGAATTTGTATCTTCACGTATCAAAGATTAAACTAAATTTCTAAAGAATTATTAAATATATTCATAATGAAAATGAAAAAAGGGTTTCCTATCATTTATCATTATTTGAAGAAAACAGTAAAATACATATTTGCTCTTCATAGAAAAAATATAAGTATAAGCCCCTTTTTTTACTATTAATTAACTAGATAGAACAAAAAAAGTAGGCAAAAGATTGTTTTGATATCCATTAAATTGACTGAACAACTGTCCTGTCACCATTCTAAATCCTCTCTATTCAAAATTTTGGATCACAAACCCTTTTCACAAAATAAAAAGACTTTTGTTATTCTATATATATGATTATGATATGATAAACTTTTACTCACTTTATATTTTATAGCAAGATAAAGTGTTACTGAATCTCTGATTAAACAAAATACATACATATAACGTGAGTCAAAATAATAAAAGAACTAAAGAAACTCCTGTTCCAGAAATTTACATTTTTCATTTGGGCCAAACACGAAATAACGAACTAAAAAAAATTATATTCAAAAAAAAAAATACATCATTTAGATATAATATAACACTAGATTTTTGTTAAATTTTTGGTAATGTAATTCGGACAGACGCAGATATTTGAATATTAATAGCTTCAATTAATGATTAATTCTTATCTGGTCACCCATTCTATGGGACATAATAGAAATGAAGGGGGGCAATTCTAGTCGAGCATACAAACTTCCTAGCTACCAAACTAAAGAAGTCCAAATGAAGTTGCTCCTGCTTTTTATTTTAACCTAACGAACGGGTTCAGACACTTACTACTATTAAGTTTGAGTGAATTTTATTAGTACCAAAATAATTTGAAATTCATAAATAATTAGACTACCCCATTTACTTACGATCTAAAGAGTAATAGATAATTATTGAAAATTCCATTTTTAATAAAATCGAAAATAGATATGCAACAGAGGATTTTTCGAAATAACTAACTTACCTAACCCTAAATAGAAAGTGTTTCAACATATGATCAAAAGACAAACCGTCTTTTTCTATTCTAAGATAATGGGGTATCCTCTGGGACGGAAGGATTCGAACCTCCGAATAGCGGGACCAAAACCCGTTGCCTTACCGCTTGGCCACGCCCCATTTAGATTTTTATTCAACGCTAATTAAAGCCTAATATTTGTAGTAGTTAGTTGTCAACTCCAATTTTCATATCTAGCGAATTCTTACTAGCATTTTAATAGGTGTGGATCTAGAATTCAACTTAATTTATTGATCATTAGATATAATTTAATTAAGATATTGTATGAAAGTATGATTTCTTCTATTCTCTTTTGAGAATTGGAGGATTTTTGATTGTATTGGTTCAAAAGAAGAATTTTTTTGTCGACCTTCATTTTTACCTTTTTCCTTATATCAATAACTCAATCAAAATACAATTATGTTCAAGAAAAAAATGTATGTTATGCTTAATATCTTTAGTTTGATTTGTATCTGTCTTAATTCAGACCTTTATTCACATAGTTTTTTCTTCGGAAAATTGCCCGAGGCCTATGCTTTTTTGAATCCAATTGTAGATGTTATGCCAATCATACCTCTCTTCTTTTTTCTCTTAGCTTTTGTTTGGCAAGCTGCTGTAAGTTTTCGATGAGATCTTTAATTTAATAATCTCCTATAAAATTCTAAAATGCATGATTTATTCGAGAAAAATTTCTAATAATTGCTAAGATCAGATAAGTTTTAGAGTCTGAACCTCATTCCCGATTCAAACATTGAACTTCTTTGATAGTCAAGATAAATTCGGTTTACCTCGTTTTGTTCTTCTCATTTTTTCATCCCTTGTTCAGTAAAAGCCCTAACAGATCGTATTCAAATTTAAATAATATTAAAATATTAATTATAAAATTGTAATTAGGGTCTTGAAGACTATTTAATGGGGGATGTGAAAGAAATTTTGGTTAATGAAAAGCTTTTATTCCAAATGACTTTTTGAAATTCTTTTCGATTTCTAGAAAGAACCTAGTTTTTTGGTATCTAAATAGCCTATGAGGTAGAAATTGGAGGATCTATTCTCTTTTTTCAAAAAAAAAATGATCTTGGAGATTATGTAATGCTTACTCTCAAACTCTTCGTTTACACAGTAGTGATATTTTTTGTCTCTCTCTTCATCTTTGGATTCCTCTCTAATGATCCCGCGCGTAATCCTGGGCGTGAAGAATAAAAAGGGGTTCTCTTTTACATTTTCTTAGAATTTTATGGTTAACTAAGTTTTCAAAATCAAAATAAAAAAATCAAGTCATCAACGAAAACGGAAAGAGAGGGATTCGAACCCTCGGTACAAATAACTCGTACAACGGATTAGCAATCCGACGCTTTAGTCCACTCAGCCATCTCTCCTAATTGAAAAAGATAATTACTATCTTAGATTAGATTAGACAAAAAAGAAGAAATTTTTCTTTCTATCGAGTATTTTAAGATGTAATAAATATGTACAACTTTTATCAGAAATTTCATTTTTAGAAATATAAATAAGATATACATATAAGTAAGGTATAAGGACTCGAAAGTGCCAACAATCTAAAAAGAAAACTAAAGAAGACCAACGAGACCCTTACGTTGATTTTGTTCGAAAGGCCCTTCTTATTGCCACGGGCGGGCCCGGGCAGTCCCTAGCCGGGCCTTTTTTTGTTCCAACAAATTTATAGATATAATGATGATTTATATTATTTGATTTGAAAATCCAAATGCTTATTATTTATTAATAATTTATAATTATATAAATTATATATTATTTATTAATATATTTTATTATTTATTAATATATTTATTATATAAAATATAAATAGAATAAATAGAAAATTCAATAAGAAATATTCAAGCAAGAGTAAAGAAAGATTATTTCGATCCACGAAAACGAAAAAGGGGAGGGGGAGGAGGGATCAACATTCGAATTTTGATGATTTTATGGATAATCATATCTTGATTATGCCCCATTTCCCTATTGGACAAAAGTCCCGGTTGTATACAATAATTGCATTGTGGCGGGTATAGTTTAGTGGTAAAAGTGTGATTCGTTTTATTAACCCTTTAAGAGTTAAAGGGTCTTTGCTTTCGGTTTGGATTCATATTCCGAGCAAAAACTTTATTTTCTATAAAAAAGGATTAAACCCTTTACTTCTCAATAACATAATCGAGAAAAATATAGATTCTCGTGATTTGTATCCAACAGTCACTTAGAAAGTGAGAAAGTGGATTATGAAATTGCGAAACATAATTTTTGAGTTGGATTATAATTATAATATTAATTAATATTAATACTTGCATAAGTAGGAGCAAAGGATCCATGGATGCAGGTAGAAAGTAGGTTTCGAATCGTAACTAAATCTTCCATTTTTTTTTCATATAGAAAAAATGGAAGCAAAATAGCTCTTAAACGATGACTCTAGTTTACTAGAGACATCAACCTATTGTTTTAGCTCGGTGGAAATAAAACCACTTTCCTCAGGATCTTCTCAACTAAACTAAAAATAGAGAACGAAGTAACTAGAAAGATTGGTATAATCACTCTCCTCTAGAGGGATCATCTAGAAAGCGATTTGTTTTTTCTCTATTCAGACAAAAAAAGCTGACATAGATGTTATGGATTAGAATTTTTTTGCAATAGTGTTCACATCCATAAAGGAGCCGAATGAAACCAAAGTTTCGGGTTCGGTTTTGAATTAGAGACGTTCAAAATATTGAATCGACGTCGACTATAACCCCTAGCCTTCCAAGCTAACGATGCGGGTTCGATTCCCGCTACCCGCTTTTCTTTTAAATTAAATGTTTTTTTTATATTCTATACTCTATATAGCTATTAGATTGGTAGTAGTATTAGGGCATCATAGAATATAAAATAATAATAATATAATACAATTTCAAATAATACAA